ATTTTCATTTTTTTTTTTAGAACTATTTAAAAAAATAGAGAGATTACTAGAAATATTGACTAGAGCTAAGAGATTAAAGTAAGTACAAGCGGGTAGCGGGAATCGAACCCGCATCGTTAGCTTGGAAGGCTAGGGGTTATAGTCGACGTTGATTCATCATTCTTAACGTCTCTAATTCAAAACCGAACATGAAACTTTGGTTTCATTCGGCTCCTTTATGGAAGATGGATAAATTTAAAAATGGAAGATATGAACGAAATTCAAAAATTTGACCATACCATCTATGTCAGCTTTTCTGTCTGAATGGATTCAAAATAACCGGCCTGCTTTCTAGACAATCCCTATAGAAAAGAAGGAACTTCTAAGACCTTTTCTAGTTACTTCGTTCTCTATATTCTATTTAATAGAATCCTTAGGAAAAGTTTTTTGTTTCCATCGAGCTAAAAGATTTGCCGATGTCTTTAGTAAACCAAAGACATTGTTTAATAGCTATTTTGCTTCACTATTTCCCTATACAATAGGGAAAAAATAGAAGATTTAGTTACGATTAGAAATCAATTTTCTATCTTTATCCATGGATTCCTTACTCATATTCATTTAATTGGAAGTATTGATCCAATAAAAAAAATTCTGTTTCGTAATTTCAGAATCCAAATTTTTCAATTTCTAATTGACTCTTGGATACAAATTACGAGAATATCTATTCTTCCTCAACTTTTTAATTGATAGGTAAAGAAGGGGGAGATCCTTTTTACGAGATAAAGTTTTTGATCGGAATGGGGGGATATTAATCAATCCGAGGGACCCCTTAACTATTAAGGGATTAATAGAACGAATCGCACTTTTACCACTAAACTATACCCGCTACAACCCGATTATTGTGTATAAATCGGCTTTTTGTCCAACAAGAAAATTGTTCGTAATCAAAAGATAGGATCAAAAAAGAATCATGAAAATTAGAGCGTAAACGAGAGGACGTAATGCGATTAGGAAAGACGGACTCATTTAAATACTCAGTTTTTTGCTTAGAGGTTTTTGTCGGATATGGCTTGACAAAACTATTTAAGCCATAACATAAAAATGCGCATTGTTCAAGACTTCAGAGTTTCCCCTGTTTTCCTATCTTACTTTAATTGATATTTTATAATATTTAATTAAAAAGTAATGGAATATAATAAAAAAAGCCAAGAAATTAAGGAAATTAAGAGAACAAACGACATTTGGATTATATATCAAATCAAAGAAATCAAAAAAGTTCTATGATTGTTTCAATTTAAGTTTTTGTGTTTTCAAATTAAAGAAATTATGATTCGTTGGAACAAAAGGGGCCCGGCCCAGCTCGGTACTGACTAGGCTGAGCCGGGGAAAGAAAAGGTTTTTTTGGACAAAATCAAAGTTTTTTTAATATAGATAAACTAAATACTAAATAAAATAAATAGAAACTAAATAAAAGTCTTTTTTCAAGTCCTATTTTGACTTATGTAACATCGTAATTATCCTTTGTCAATTGAGGAGAGATGGCTGAGTGGACTAAAGCGTCGGATTGCTAATCCGTTGTACCAGTTTTTCGTACCGAGGGTTCGAATCCCTCTCTTTCCGCTTTCATCGATCATTTTATATTTCCTTTCGAATTTTTTCCGAATTCTTTTTTTTTTTTAGTTATTTGAATAGTTAAAAACGTGAAATAGCTAAAATTCTGCTAAAGAGCATTGAAAAATCGAACAAGAAAAACAAACCTTATTTTTTTTTATTCTTCACGTCCAGGATTACGTCCCGGATCATTAGATAGAAATCCGAAGATGAATAAAGAGACAAAGAATATCACTACCGTGTAAACAAATAGTTTTAGAGTAAACATTATATAATCTCCAAGATTCTTTTTTTAGGAAAAAAAAGAGAGTAGATCCTCCATGTGTATATTTGTATTTTAGACAGCGTACCCTACTATAGTATAGTTATAGTTTGTATATATATTTATATATTTAATTGCCACCAAACCAAGAAAGAAACTAAAGTTCTTTTGAGACTAGAAATGAAACTAGAAAACTAAAAGAATTTTCAAAAACTTCATTTTTAATAGAAAGTGGATTTTTGAGTTACCAAAACTTTTCTAAAATTAGACATTTTGGAAGACTCCAAGAGGTCTTCCAATGTAAAAAGTCATAATAAGTAAATCAAATGGGGTATTCCAAACTTATTACAGTTATACCAAAATTTCTCTATTTGACTTGAAGGGTTAGACTGTAAACACTTATCTGATCTTATCAATTGTTAGAATTTTTTTTTTTCGAATAAATTTGTATAGGGCGGTATTAAATACTATTTAATAGTATTTAATTAAAAATATCATCGAAAACTTACAGCAGCTTGCCAAACAAAAGCTAAAAGAAAAAAAAGCACAGGTATTACTGGCATAACATCTACAATTGGATTTAAAAAAGTGTAGGCTTCGGGCAATTTGGCGACGAATAAACTACTTGAATAAAGGGTAGAATTAAGACAGATACAGATCAAACTTAATATATTAAGCATAACAAACATTTTGTTCTTGAGGGTAATTATAGTTATTTTCGTTGAGTTATTAATAAGTTGAATTTTTTATAGAAGAGTAAATTAATAAAAAGAAATTAGATATACCAAAAACCATTCTTTGATTTAAACTTGACCAATCAAAAATTCTTCAACTTCAATTCTAAAATAAAAAAAATAAAAAGTGAATAGAATAAATCATACTTTCGTATAATATCTTAATTGAATTAGATGTAATGATCAATCAATTCATCAGTTTAATTCTATATCTACATATATATAAATTCTATCAATAATCTAATTTATTTGATAGCTATGTAGACTGAAATTGACGAATAACCAGTACCAATATTAGTGTTTATTAGTGCCAAATAGAAATGGGGCGTGGCCAAGTGGTAAGGCAACGGGTTTTGGTCCCGGTATTCGGAGGTTCGAATCCTTCCGTCCCAGAGCATATCTGTCTACACACCCAACATATGATGATATTATCACAGACTAACTTCATAATAATCATATATTCGATATGGGATAGAATAGATGATTTCGATTCTATCAGAAGAAATCAGAATAAAGCTTACTTTTTTGAACAATCTTCTATTTCTGTTTAACATTATAATATTGAATAAAAAAATTATTCTTTTTTTTTTGAGTCTTCTCCGAATCATAGCTTTTGCACAAATTGAATTAAGTTCAAGTAACACACAGATCAAATAGAATCTACTTGGGATAGATCTCTGATTTCTTATGAGTTCTTAGTACTCGAAGAAGGAAGTTTGAAATTGTTTAATTGATTTTATCACCATCAAGTCATTTGAAGATGCAGATTCAAAAAGAACTTATTTGAATTTAAGTTGTGTTATTTTTAATTTTAATTAATAAATAGACTATTTATTTATATTTTATAATATTTTCTATTTTGATTATATATTTATAATATATATATATATATAATATATATATATAATATTAAATAATATTAAGGTTCTATATGTGGATATATATTTGTATTTTAATAGATATAAATATATTAATAGATATAAATATATTGATTTTATTTGGGGATAAAATTTTATTTTTCCTGCGACTTCGTCAGAAACCATATTTAATAGAGAAATAAAAGTCAAATATAGATTACTAGGTATCGACCAAACCAATGACTATTCATGATTTTATCATAGAATTAATTTCATACTGGTTCCAAACTACAAACTAAAGGAATGTTATGGTAAAACTTCGTTTAAAACGATGTGGTAGAAAGCAACGTGCGACTTGAAGGACACGATCCGCTGTGGATTCTTATACCCACCATTTTTATATTATATAGGAATTATATATAGGAATTATATAGGGCTAAAAGTGCTTTTGGCTCGACATCTGTTCTGTTCCACTAGAACTTTCATCTTTTTTTTGGGGGGGGTGATGTAAACTGTATCGTACAAGATGGAGCTCGAGCATAACGTATTCATTCGTTTATCGGAGGCAAGAATCTAGGGTTAGTATCAATTAATAAATAGAGACAACTTTGTCAAGTATATTTTTGATATATAAATTGAAAAGATCCAATTCAAGCACGTCTTAAATTCAAAAGCCAAATTTGATGGAATTTATAAAAACTTTTCAATCAAATCAAAAGTCTATTATACTGGAATCGACTATTAGTATGATTCGTTGATAGAGAGAAATCCTCAAAAAGGGTATGTTGCTGCCATTTTGATTGAAACGATTAAAGATCACCGAAGTCATGTCTAAACCCAATGATTCAAGGCAAAGAAAAATAAAAGATCGTATAACAAGTAAATACCATTTTCAATTGTCTCAACAACAAGAACTCGATTAAAAATAAGAATTAGATTCAAATTAAGAATCAAAATAGATTCTAAAGGAAACAGACAAAAAGAAAGGGGATTAGAGACCACTCAATAAACGAAATGCTTATAAAGTTTTCCTTTGGGGTTATCCTATCCAACTTGAGTTATGAGCGCGCAAATTACAAATACGAAAATTTTTTTTTCGGTTGGGAAAAGAATAATAAACAAGTATTTAAATCATATGATAAAGAAAGAGAATTCTTAGTCTAATTGATTTGATGATTTTAGGGATATATTTAACATTATAATTCTATACATAAAACATAAACAGAACTTGAATTTTCTTGAGCCGTACGAGGAGAAAACTTCTTATACGTTTCTCGGGGGGGATCCACATCTATCCCAATGAGCCATTTATCGAATCGTTGCAATTGATGTTCGATCTCGAAGAGAAGGAAAAGCTATTTGTAAAGTGGGTTTTTATGATCCGATAAAGAATCAAACCTATCTAAATGTTCCTGTTATTCTATATTTCCTTGAAAAAGGTGCTCAGCCTACAGGAACTGTTCAGGATATTTTAAAGAGGGCAGGTGTTTTTATGAACTTTCGCTTTAATCACTAACCAAAATTACATTTCTAAAATATATTTAAATTAAAGAGGATGTGGATGATTTTTATAGAGTTTTGTATAAGCTTTTCTTTGCCTTTTTTCTCCAGCAGAGAGTTTTCGATTTCTATAATATTTATTAATTTCTTTTTGCTACTACATAATGTCGTCTTTTATTTTTCTAATGAAAAAGGGTCTATTGTCAGGTTAATAGGCGTTTTTCAGTGGAATTTTATGAACAAATAATAAAAGGAAAGGTTTAATCTTTTCTTTTTTACTTAATGTAGTGCCAATCCAACATAAATCCTTAGTTTTTTTTTTTCAAAATTTGAATTTCAATTTCTTTTTTTCTATTGGATTCTTTTGTCAAAATTCACATTTCTATTGACAACAGTGTATCAAATAGATATAATCTAAGCATGAATAGATGAATCTATTTATCTCTGTCCTATCGATTTAAGTTCATTCAAATATCAAATAAAGGGTTCATTAGGTGCGTGAAGTCTTTTTTTTTAATAAAAAATTGATTATATTAAAATATAATAATGTATAACATAAAAGACAAGAATGGGTCTACAAAAATTTTCATTTATAGTTTTATCTGAAATTTTTTTTTTCTATTTTTATCGGATCTATTCATCTTTATTATGTTCATAATTTATTATTGATTCTAAAATTTTAGATTTTTTCCCTTTTTTTTTAATGTTTTGATTGTGCCATACAATTTAATCTCTTTATTTATTGGGATTCTGGTTGTCTCTATACATTCTAATTATTTGAGTTCGGGTTGCTAACTCAACGGTAGAGTACTCGGCTTTTAAGTGCGGCTAGCATCTTTTACACATTTGTATGAAGCCAAGGAATTCGTCTATACCATCAGTAGAGTTTGTAAGACCGCGACTGATCCTGAAAGGAATGACTGGAAAAAGCAGCATGTCGTATCAATAGAGTAGAGAATTCGAAAACTATTTCATTGTTATAGGGATAGGTCCAAACCCTTTTTTTTTATTTTTGACAAAAGAAATTTAACAAAGAAAGAAATTCAAACTAAATTGAAAATTGAGTCGAGTAAATAAATGGATAGATCCTAAATATAGGTTCCAATTATAGGAAAAGAAAAAGTAACGAGTTCTTGTTCATAATTTTTGTTGAATGATTGCCCGATCTAATTAGACGTTAAAACTATATTAGTACTTGACGCGGGAAAAGCTTTTCCCATGAGCTTATTATCGATTTTTTATGAATCCTAGCTATTAGTTATATCCATTATAGAGTGGATATTCATTATGGAGTGGAGATAAATGTGTATGAAGAAGGCAGTATATTGATAAAGATATTTTTTTTTTTTCAAAATCAAAAGAGCGATTGGATTGCAAAAATAAAGGATTTCTAACTATCTTGTTATTCGAGAATGAACATAAACCCATTGGGTGAAAAAAAAAGAGGATAGAAAATCCATTGATGAGTTGTACCTTTATTCCGAGGTATATTTTTTTTATTAATAGAATACCTTGTTTTAACGCTATCGTACTATAGTATCATTTGATAACCCAATATATCCCATCCTATATTTTCCTATTTTCGGTTCAAATCTAATTTCAAATGACGGAATATCACAGCTATTTAGAGCTAGATATATTTTGTAAATATGACCTCCTATACCCACTTATCTTTCGGGAGTATATTTATGCATTTGTTCGTGATCATGGTTTAAATAAATTGAATTTGTTGAAAAATGTGGTTTATGAAACTCAATATAGTTTACTGATTGTAAAGCGTTTAATTACTCGAATGTATCAAGAAAATCATTTGAGTCTTTCTGATAATGATTCTAACCAAAATCAATTTTTTGGTTTCAATAAGAACTTGTATTCTCAAATGATATTAGAGGGATTTGCAGTCATTGTAGAAATGCCATTTTCCCTACGATTAGTATTTTCCTTAATAGGCCGAGAAATCGTAAAGTATTATAATTTACGCTCAATTCATTCAATATTTCCTTTTTTAGAGGACAAATTACCAAATTTAAATTATGTAGCAGATGTACTAATACCCTATCCGATTCATCTGGAAATCTTAGTTCAAATCCTTCGCTGTTGGGTAAAAGATGCCTCTTCCTTGCATTTATTAGGTCTTTTTCTTCACGAGTATTATAATTGGAATAGTCTTATTATTCCAAAAAAATTTCCAAACAAATCAATTACTTTTTTTTCAAAGAGTAATCCAAGATTTTTATTGTTCCTGTATAATTCTCATATTTGTGAATACGAAGCTGTCTTACTTTTTCTCCGCAACCAATCTTCTCATTTACGATTAACATCTTCTGGTGTCTTTTTTGAGCGAATATTTTTCTATGGAAAAATAAACCATCCTGTAGAAGAAGTTTTTGCTAATGATTTTCCGACTGGCCCATGGTTCCTGCAGGATCTTTTCATGCATTATGGTAGATATCAAGGAAAATCTATTCTGGCTTCAAAGGATACGCCTCTTTTGATGAATAAATGGAAATATTACATTGTCTATTTATGGCAATGGAATTTTTCTGTGTGGTCTCAA